GGATTAACCGAGGCTGTTCAAACAGGCATAGGGCAACTAAACGGTATTGCCGTAGCAATTGGGGTTATGGATTTTCAGTTTATGGGGGGTAGTATGGGATCCGTAGTCGGGGAGAAAATTACCCGTTTGATTGAATACGCTACTAAAGAATTTCTACCTCTTATTATAGTGTGTGCTTCCGGAGGGGCACGCATGCAAGAAGGAAGTTTGAGCTTGATGCAAATGGCTAAAATCTCTTCTGCTTTATATGATTATCAATCAAATAAAAAGTTATTCTATGTACCAATCCTTACATCTCCTACTACCGGTGGGGTGACAGCTAGTTTTGGTATGTTGGGGGATATCATTATTGCCGAACCCAATGCCTACATTGCGTTTGCGGGTAAAAGAGTAATTGAACAAACATTGAATAAAACAGTACCCGAAGGTTCACAAGCGGCTGAGTATTTATTCCAGAAGGGCTTATTCGATCTAATCGTACCACGTAATCCTTTAAAAAGTGTTCTGAGTGAGTTATTTCAACTCCATACTTTCTTTCCTTTGAATCAAAATTAGAACATTAAGTTCAATTATTTTTGGCAAACAAGTAATTAGTTTATCAGAATCCAAGTCAAAATTAGACGAATGGGGTTTTCTTTGTTGACATAAGATCTAATCGTATAAAGAATCAAAAGTCACAGAAAATCCGCCCCTTTTTATATATTCCTGATTATTGATCAAGAAGCCTCTATCAACAAGATAAAAGATGAAATTCTTATTTTCGTGAAATTAGGCAAATAAAAAAAATATCCTCTTCTCGTCATATATAATATAATTCAATAATATAATTCAAATCTACAAAATATAGAATTTTTTATCTTTCTATATCTTACGATAATCCTATTTTGACTAAGAATCCCTGCTCCTGCGGGATGGGATTCTAACAAACCCTTCAATATAATTAATTTTTAAGAAACTTTTTGCTTAGTAAATGAAATTCGAAGACAAGAACAAAAAATGAAGAAAAGAATAATAATAATATGTCATCCATATCCTTTCAAATCTTTCATGTAGAAATTAGATCTATACTTAATAGATATTAAGTAATAATAATTCCAATTTAGAATTATCAAATTATAATAAGATATCTTATTATATATAATAAGATATCCTTATATTATAAATAATAAATATAAAATATAAATAATAATAAAAGGTACAAATAGTAAATCGAGGTACCCATTCTATGACAACGCTTAACTTTCCCTCTGTTTTGGTGCCTTTAGTAGGCCTAGTCTTTCCGGCAATCGCAATGGCTTCTTTATTTCTTCATGTTCAAAAAAACAAGATTGTTTAGAGCCGATGGGACAAAATATCATCTATTTTTTTTTTCAAAACTGACGCTTGTATCATAACACAGATATCCATTTAGCAAAATATGGTATAAGCGGCTTCCACCGTAAAACTCTTTTGTCTGCAGAAAATGGTATAGGGGTAAATGTATTCTAGCTATTTTCAAATAGACCCCGAATTGACGGATAGCTGAACTGTAAAGTTGGTCTGTCTATATGTATGTGGCTATCTTTAGTGAGATCATACGAAGGGTATGTTATTAGTTTAGATCTAACCGATTTAATGAATTACTCCTAAAGGTTCACATCAAACTAGTGCTAGTTGATGCGAGTTACTTCGGAAACAAAAGGACTAAAGTCAAATTCATTTGGGGTATTCTCTCAATTCCAAAAAAAGCAACCGGATCAAGTATGAGTTGTCGATCAGAACATATATGGATAGAACCTATAACGGGGGCTCGAAAAACAAGTAATTTCTGCTGGGCTGTTATCCTTTTTTTAGGTTCATTAGGATTCTTGTTGGTTGGAACCTCCAGTTATCTTGGTAAAAATTTGATATCTTTATTTCCGTCTCAGGAAATCGTTTTTTTTCCACAAGGAATTGTGATGTCTTTCTATGGGATCGCGGGTCTTTTTATTAGCTCCTATTTGTGGTGCACAATTTCGTGGAATGTAGGTAGTGGTTATGATCGATTTGATAGAAAAGACGGAATAGTGTGTATCTTTCGGTGGGGATTTCCTGGAAAAAATCGTCGGGTCTTCCTCCGATTTCTTATAAAAGATATTCAGTCCGTCAGAATAGAAGTTAAAGAGGGTATTTATGCTCGTCGTGTCCTTTATATGGATATCAGAGGCCAGGGAGCCATTCCACTGACTCGTACTGATGAGAATTTTACTCCACGGGAAATGGAACAAAAAGCTGCTGAATTGGCCTATTTCTTGCGTGTACCAATTGAAGTATTTTAAGAAATGAGCCGAGAAATCAATGCTTTCTCAGCAGGAGGGTAAAAACGCAAGAATCCTCTTTTTCTATAACATAACTTAATTGAGGTTTCTTCAGAACATTCATTCGAGTCAAAGCAGACATATATGCAACAAGTATAAAATAAAACTCTTTTGGGGATCTTTTATATGTATCGAAATATACACAACTCAATGCAATAAAAAAT